ATACGGGTTCGATTCCCGCCGCTCGCCGGCTTAATTTAGTTTTAGTAAGGTACTATGAGAATAAATTTAGTCTAGTTGACTACTTAACTACTTATACTAAATTAAGTAGGTGTTAGTCTAGTACCATATCCCTTACTACCTTACCCTCCCTTTGCACCCCTTTCAAAAAAAAGGTGCTCCGGAGGCGGGAATCGAACCCGCCAAGAGGGCTCCCTGAATCGGGGATTCACCGAGAAGAACAACTGGCAAACTGCTTTTAAAGGGAGGCGGGGTAGACTGTGCCTTTCTTTCATTTCTTTTTTCTTTTCCACAGGGTAGGAAAGAGCTTCGAGAGTTCTTCTCGTAGGGGTAAGTGACTTCGCAAACTGCTCAATTTAGCCCTCTAGGGCCGGGAACTAATGAATAAAAAGGGGTTGGATACCGCCACAGCCCTCTACCATATCTAGACAAATAGAATAGTCCATTTATACAGATTGCTAAGTGCGGAGACGGGAATCGAACCCGTGACCTCAAGGTTATGAGCCTCGTGAGCTACCAAACTGCTCTACTCCGCTCTGGAGAACCAGAAACTAACTGGTGGGCGAAAAAGATTGAATACAAGCCTCTACCATGACAAGCCTGGCCTCTATCATCTCTAGACAAATAGAATAGTCCTTTTATACAGAAAGGAGCGGGTAGCGGGAATCGAACCCGCATCGTTAGCTTGGAAGGCTAGGGGTTATAGTCGACGTTGGTTGATTTTTTTTAACGTCTCTAATTCAAAACCGAACATGAAATTTTTATTTCATTCGGCTCCTTTATGGATATTCTCATCACTTAACATCTATGTCAGCTTTTCTATCTGAATGGAACCAAAGCTCTCCGCTTTCTAGATGATCCTTATAGAATAGGGAATAGAAATTCTCCTAAATCTATCTAATCTACTTACTTCGTTCCCTAATTTCATTCAAGGGATCCTGAGGAAAAGATTTAGGTTTCCACCGAGCTTAAACAATATGCTGATGGTTCTAGTAAACCAAAACTACCGTTTTTTAGCTGTTTGGCTTCCATTTCCTTTTTTTAACAAAAAAAGATTTAGTTACGATTGGAAATAAACTTTTTTGTATCTTTATCCATAGATCCTTTACTCCTATTTTACTCCTATTTAAAAAATAGGAGTACTTAATCCAATGCAAAATTATGCTTCGCGACTCTGTACTCATAATCCAATTTGGATTTTGGATGCAATTTCAATTAGTCTTTGGATACAAATCGCGAAAATGTATATTCTTCCTCAATATGCTATTGAGAGGAAAAGGATTAAATCCTTTATAAGAATTAAAGTTTTCATCGGAATATAAAAAACTTAAGAATGCCTTAAGTATATCCAGTTATTAATAGAACGAATCACACTTTTACCACTAAACTATACCCGCTACATGTAGATTATGATACCAACGCTACCCTTTGTCAAGGGTAGCCATTCGAGAAGGAGGCTAATTCCCCTTTATGGAATCAAATGGAGAAGGTTCATGACAGTGAGTGGTTGGTACTTCGCTCGCGGGCCTTTACTTTAAGGTTTAGATAGCCTCTCCGGTCTGTAAAATACATCTCTTCTTACCTTCCCAATAGCGTATGAACCAAATGTATGCACTTCAATTAGGGTCGTATTCTATGGTTACGACTACAATGATCATTATTTGCTTTGCGAGGACGTAAGTGTACCAGACTGCTGTAAGGAATAGTTTGATTATTCCTACAATATACACTAGGAGATATAGGGGACAGTACTGCCTCATAAACCCCTTTCTTCCTTTGCCTTTTGTTCAATTCTGAGCAAAGAAATTGGGAAGATGTTTTCTTCCCACACTTATCATAAAGTCCGAACTGTAGAGAAAGAGTAAGATTAATTTTTGAAATTCATCATAGATTTTCCTTATGGCTTGAGAGAAGCAAGAAACAAAGAATCGTAACTTAAAGAGAAAAGCGGACGGGACCCGACGGATTTACCTGATATAAAGAAGATCCTAATGTCTCTGGTTAGTCGACCCTCCCCGTTTACAAATTTCCTCTCCTCTTTTCCATTCAATTCTAGTTTATTAGATTCTTGTTTAAAAGAATCAAAGAAGATGAATAGAAATAAGAACACATAAAAAATAGCATAGAGGACCAAGACCATTACCAAACGTTCCTCCCAAGAATCATATTGGGTATCTGTTCCCTTACTTTTCCCGCTAGGGTTGGGAATCTTATATTTTCCATATCCATATACCACCGAACCCTTAGGGTTTCAGAATCCTTCTTTTTTCCTAGTCTTCGGAAACAGAAAACCCATAGCCAGGAGGGGTTAGGTATGTAGGGTATGGTTTATTTTTTTTTTTTGTTGGGCAGGCAGTAGAATAATTTTTATACTCTGCAGTATAAATTCTACTGCCCACTTTTTACAAGCAAATTGTTGATAAAACTCTAACATAGTTTGTTCAAAATGCACCAATCAGAATCCTTGGAGAATGTTCAAGTACCTCCAGGGGTACCTGTTAAAAATCGCTTCATTCAATCTTTCACCAAAACAGACAAGAAGTATAGCACTGAAAATCAATACCCAGACATATATATGGGTATATGAAGAGCGCGAATTCCTTTATACCCTGCCCAATTAGAATTAGAGGAAATAAAACATAAATGGAGAAAGTTCTCATCATAAGATCAGCCAATAGAATAAAAAAGTCACTAATTCTGCAGAACGTTCTGAGCACGTGAAAAGTCAATAGCCTAAAGAAAAAAACCTCTACTTTGGGCAAGTGATAAGAGAGAATATGAAAGATGTTCTTATTTTTCTTGATTTTCTCAAGGTTTTGAACCTCGCCACGAATAAACTTCTGTATCTCGATATATAATATAGAGATTACATACATATATAACCTCTACATATATCTCTATATATACATATATAATGTATATTATACAGTAGACCCATAATGGGAAATCAAAGTGGCTAATTTTTGAATTGAGTAAAAGGCCCTTTTAACTCAGTGGTAGAGTAATGCCATGGTAAGGCATAAGCCATCGGTTCAAATCCGATAAAGGGCTTTTTTTAATTTGGTAGCGAAGTAATGCCATGCTAAGACGTAAGTCATCGGTTCGAATCCGATAAAGTACTTTTCTACTAATACTAAATTTATTATTTATTCCCCTTTTTTCTTTTTTTTAATTTCTCTATTTTTTCTTGAATTTTATGACTTAGTGCAGGATGCATGCATTTTTAGTCTGAACACTAAACGAAGCACGGAGTGTAAATTGCAAAAAAGAAATAAAATTAGACTCTTTTTCCTGTTAGATCAATCAAATCACCACCTCTACTGAACTAATCTAGAATCCCTTTTATTAATCTATTCTATACCTTTTAAATGAAATTAATTTCCCTAAAAAGTAGGAGATGATCCGTGAGTTAACCTAATCATCAACTAAAAAAAATCCTATGAAAGCATAACAGAAAAGTAGGAAAGACTCTTTGCTTTGGATCTAGTTATACTCTTCGAGTATATTGACAATTCCAAAAAACTGCTCATACTATCATTATAGTATAATGACGGGCGGTTGTATATGGCCCTATCGTCTAGTGATGCCCCTATCGTCTAGTGGTTCAGGACATCTCTCTTTCAAGGAGGCAGCGGGGATTCGACTTCCCCTGGGGGTAGGGAGTATTATGAAAGGAGGTTAATCATAGATTATCAAAAACCCTAGAATAAATTCTTCCTGGGTCGATGCCCGAGCGGTTAATGGGGACGGACTGTAAATTCGTTGACGATATGTCTACGCTGGTTCAAATCCAGCTCGGCCCAAAAATCTAGGGCTTCGTGAATATGAACTAAATCCATTTGTTTTTCTTCCATAAAAAAATCTGATCCATAGAAATAAAGGATAAAGAGAAAAGGGGAAATTTCCTTCTAATCCATATCTCTCTCATTCTTCTTTTACAAACAAAAGGTTTTTTTCTTATTGAAAGGTGGATTCTCATCGATTTTTTGCGATAAAAAATCGCGACATACTAGTTCTGTCACTCTCACTATACCCACATATCATATGTGGGTATGTAGTATATGATTACTTTATTTTTTAGAGTACGACAAACGAATCGAATCTTCTTATGATTCTACCTAAAAATAGGTATAGGTATGTATGCCATACACCCCGCGGGGATTGTAGTTCAATTGGTCAGAGCACCGCCCTGTCAAGGCGGAAGCTGCGGGTTCGAGCCCCGTCAGTCCCGAACTGGGGTTCAATGAATGGAGAAATTCACCTTTCCTTTTTCCATGAAAAATTTCCATTGGTTGATAAAGAAATACGTACATATCATACATGGAGTATTATAACTCAAATAGATTATCCCTTGATTACAAATTCTAATTTAGGATAGTACCCTATCCTTATGATAATACCACCCTCTTCTTAACTTCCTATTCGACTCTTATCTTATGGAATAAAGTAGCCATATTTTACCGTAATCCATACACAAATCGTATTCGTTTATTCTTAGACAGCGAATTAGTACTTTTTGGATTCAACCAGGCCCCTTCCATTTTGTAGTTCCAACTTTGTTTGTGTATGTTCAATAACTAATTGGAAAGAATCTATCTCATTCTATTTGTGGACTCCTTTTTTATGGACCCGCTCTCATCTTTAGACCCCAAAAGTGGATATTCATAGTATCCTAATAAAATAAAAGAAAAACCAAGCAAAGCAAACGCCTTTTTTCTTAAATTTTAAATATTTGATTTTTTTTATTTAAGCCCTCTTTTCTCCATCTCACTTCTACTGCTTATTTGGATCTCTATGTGACCCATAGAAAGTCAGTCATATAATACATACATAGTTGTATGTATAACTATAAGAAAAAGGAGGAGAAATTGGATAAGATAAGAAAAACCGTGGGTTATAGATATAGAAAAGAAAAAGCAGAAAAGGATGAAAAAAGAGAGAATTCCTAATCTAATCAAAAGACCTATTTTTATTTTGGTCTTAGTATAAATAAGGGATCTTCCTATGTTATACTATTCCACTCTCAATCATGAATTGATTTGATAGATCCGATATTCATAATATTGAATTAATTCAGTATTATCAGAATGTAAATCCTCTCCTTGAATTTACAGGATACCCCCTTTTCCTCTCCATGGGATTACATCCCGAGTTATTGCGAAAAAAAAAGAAAGAGGTTATGGAAGTCAATATTCTCGCATTTATTGCTACTGCACTGTTCATTCTAGTTCCTACTGCCTTTTTACTTATTATTTATGTAAAAACAGTCAGCCAAAACGATTAATTGGAATTCCAATTAATCCTTGAAGAAATGAAAAAGGGATTAAATAAAATAAAAATCCAAGTCTTAAATGAAAGGATCTGGTTGGAATCATAAAGTGTGGTAGAAAGAACTACATATAGTTCTTTCTACCACACTTTAGAGTCTTTCTATTATATTATCTTGAATCTACATAGAATAGATTAGTAGATTGAAATAGTAGTCTAATTCAATTTCTTTTTTCACTGCATCTACTTAATTTTAATCAAGTCAAAATAAAAAATCGAAGACAATTCTTCATGAAAGAATCCATGGAGGGAGAGAAAAATAATATGAGTTATAGTAAAGTAAAAGAAAAAAAGTAAAAACCAGCGAATCTTTCATGCTTAAACATGCGGCGAGATACTTCAAAAAAGCATAAAAATTATTATTCTAAGAATAAGAAAAGAGTATAAAACAAATGGAAAGTGTGTGATATGTTGTGAATAGCTCCGTGGAAGAAAGTCTAATTTTCTTATATATAGAACTTTTTTAACCATTCGTCACTTCTAGTAGAAATTTTGAATTGCTGTAATCGCTCTTTCTATTTCTATCTTTCTATTCTATATAGTAGAATAGAATAGTAGAATAGAACGACTCTTTCTTACAAGAGTTTCTTAAAGGAGTGAAACAAAACCAAAGAAAGAAAGAATAAAGTTTGGCAAAATGATCAATTAAAGAAAAGAGTTGATACAACAATTCGACTACTCAATTAATTAGTAGTATCCCTAGAGTCCACTCCTCCCCCATACTACTAGTGAAAGAGAAAATGTAAAGACTACCATTAAAGCAGCCCAAGCGAGACTTACTATATCCATGTAAATTATGTCTCCTATTTCTATGAAGGAATTATTCTACTATTGATCAATAATAATAGTGGAATCAAGGGTACAGAGTCAAAAAGGGATTCTTCCCTAAGGCTATGGATGAATCAGTTCAAGGAATTTACTCCTATTCTTATAGGATTTCTGGTAGAATTGGAGAACATCCTACTTTCGATTAAGTATAAATGCGATACTTAGCGCTTTTCCTTAAAAAAGAGTACGGGGATGATGTCCTGAATAGAAGACGCGAGAATAGGAAGATTTTTTCTTCCTTTTGTCACCTTTTTTATAAGCAAAGGACGTCAGAATATACCATAAAATTAGGATAGATAAATATTTATTAGATACCTACCTTGCCTATGTGTATTTTTAACTTGAACCCTACAGCCCCACTTTCTACCATTCTATGAAAGAATGAGGAGACTTTATCTACAACTACGAAATTGATTTTTGATCAGCCTATTCAACCCGATTCTCGACAGAATCGGTAGCCCTTACTTTAGTATATGTAGGTAGCATAACATAAGATGTGCGATAAATAAAATGTATGATAATTAGGAAGTCTTGCTATTCCTTCGTGGAGTCCTCTTAGATTGAATAAAAAAAAGAATGTCCCTTAGGAGCCCCTTGGCTATCAAGATTTCGGACATCTTAGCCTCGTAGTTTTAAATTATTGAATAGAATCAATTAGGAATCAATTCAAATTAATAAAATAATAAGTAAACGCTACCTCATCCCTATTAATAGCTGTTTGAATCACTACCGACAAAACAAATCCTAGTTTGACTATAGAACTAGGGATTCTGAAAATCCAGTATCCCCAGGCCTAGTTACTCTCTTGCCCCAACTTATGCGAGGTAAGAATTTGTCGAGTTCGATCAGTATCAGTACTATAAGCCTAAGTAAGCAAGCCTAAGTAAGCCTAAGTATTTTATTGATCAGGCGGCACCCAGATTTGAACTGGGGATAAAGGATTTGCAGTCCCCTGCCTTACCGCTTGGCCATGCCGCCAAAAAATCCGATCTAAAATAGAGAAAAGAGCAAGTATTCATCCGCGTTTTCTTACTAAAATCCCTTTTCTTTTATCTTGAATCTAATTCTACTTACTTTTTTCCATCCAATATTTTTCCAAAAATCTATTCCTGCTTTTTTTGGATCCAGTTTCGATTATTCTCCTCGATGGATTCTATCTTAAAACACACATTGCTAACACTAGAAAACTTCCCTTTTTTTTTCTATTGAGATGAAAAAGGAGAAAAAGTGGATTTCCAGCCACAGGCTGCAAAATTTTAGAACAAATTGGAACCATTAACTAGAATTCTCTTTTTTTTGTGAATTGCAGCAGTGAACGACTCTTAAATCGGTATTCTCCCCCTCCCTTCCTTTTAAGAGCATAAAAAAATAGAATGGATTTATGTCTAATCCGTGTATAGGTAAACTCCAGGTCCGAACAGCATTATTATCCATGGGTCCCCTTTATGTACATATCTCTATAGGGAATCGTGCTTTAATTTTCCGTTGCATTAAATATCTTGAATAAAAAAAGGAAATTTCCTCTGATCTGATATAGAGTATGACCTGACCATCTTATCTTGGCCCACCCAAGTGAAATTACGATAAAAGCGGGGATATGTGGAGAGGTGGATAACTAGATTGGCATGTACTTAAAAAAAAGGACTTACTTTATTTTAGGATTCTACAATAAAATCTTATATTTTTTAGCAATTCTACTACTACGAATACGAAATAAAAAAGAATTCTCAAATTCTTTTTTAAAATTAAACTAAGCGTGCTATTCTAAATCGAACTAAAGTCAAACTTTCTAGTGCTTATAAATTATTATATTATGGCTTTATCCCATTCATAGAAAAGAGATAAAATGAGAAATCTTTGCCATCCAATCTGATTAGAATATCATTAAGTGGCAGAATTTTTTTCTAGGAATGTTTTATCAATTCATTTTCATTCGATTTGTACCCCTGGCAAATTCGAACTTTCCTCGAAATTGTCTCTATTCATATGTATGAAATACATATATGAAATACGTATGTGGAGTTCGCTAGAATTTCATGTGATTCAGTAAACAGAATATAGATTCCATGATTGCTAGATCGATCCATAGGGATTGATGAAGAGTGAGCTGATAATGGAATTTTTCTTCGATAAACAGGAAACTTAAGATTAAGATGCTCCGGAATGGAAATAAGGGAATGTCCATAATACCCGGATTTAGTCAGATCCAATTTGAGGGATTTTTTAGGTTCATTAATCAAGGCTTGGAAGAAGAACTTGAGAAGTTTCCAACAATTAAAGATCCAGATCACGAAATTGCATTTCAATTATTTGCGAAAGGATATCAATTGCTAGAACCCTCGATAAAAGAAAGGGATGCTGTGTATGAATCACTCACCTATTCTTCCGAATTATATGTATCCGCGAGATTAATTTTTGGTTTCGATGTGCAAAAGCAAACCATTTCTATTGGAAACATTCCTATAATGAATTCCTTAGGAACCTTTATAATAAATGGAATATACCGAATTGTGATCAATCAAATATTGCTAAGTCCTGGTATTTACTACCGCTCGGAATTAGACCATAAGGGAATTTCTATCTACACCGGGACTATAATATCAGATTGGGGAGGAAGATCGGAATTAGCAATTGATAAAAAAGAAAGGATATGGGCTCGCGTGAGTAGAAAACAAAAGATATCTATTCTAGTTCTATCATCAGCTATGGGTTCGAATCTAAGAGAAATTCTAGATAATGTTTCCTACCCTGAAATTTTCTTGTCTTTCCCGAATGCTAAGGAGAAGAAGAGGATTGAATCAAAAGAAAAAGCTATTTTGGAGTTTTATCAACAATTTGCTTGTATAGGTGGGGACCTGGTATTTTCAGAGTCCTTATGCGAGGAATTACAAAAGAAATTTTTTCAACAAAAATGTGAATTAGGAAGGATTGGTCGACGAAATATGAATCGGAGACTGAATCTTGATATACCTCAGAACAATACGTTTTTGTTACCACGAGATGTATTGGCCGCTACGGATCATTTGATTGGAATGAAATTTGGAACGGGTATACTTGATGATGACGATATGAATCACTTGAAAAATAAACGTATTCGTTCGGTTGCGGATCTGTTACAAGATCAATTCGGACTGGCTCTTGGTCGTTTACAACATGCGGTTCAAAAAACTATCCGTAGAGTATTCATACGTCAATCGAAATCGACTCCACAAACTTTGGTAACTCCAACTTCAACTTCAATTTTATTAATAACTACTTATGAGACCTTTTTTGGCACATATCCCTTATCTCAAGTTTTTGACCAAACCAATCCATTGACACAAACTGTTCATGGGAGAAAAGTGAGTTGTTTGGGTCCTGGAGGATTGACGGGGAGAACTGCAAGTTTTCGGAGCCGAGATATTCATCCGAGTCACTATGGGCGTATTTGTCCAATTGACACGTCCGAAGGAATCAATGTTGGACTTACTGGATCCTTAGCTATTCATGCGAGAATTGATCACTGGTGGGGATCCGTAGAGAGTCCGTTTTATGAAATATCTGAGAAAGCAAAAGAAAAAAAAGAGAGACAGGCGGTTTATTTATCACCAAATAGAGATGAATATTATATGATAGCAGCAGGAAATTCTTTGTCTTTGAATCAGGGTATTCAGGAAGAGCAGGTTGTTCCAGCTAGATACCGTCAAGAATTCCTGACTATTGCATGGGAACAGATTCATGTTAGAAGTATTTTTCCTTTCCAATATTTTTCTATTGGGGGTTCTCTCATTCCTTTTATTGAGCATAATGATGCGAATCGGGCTTTAATGAGTTCTAATATGCAGCGCCAAGCAGTTCCGCTTTCTCGGTCCGAGAAGTGCATTGTTGGAACTGGATTGGAACGCCAAACAGCTCTAGATTCGGGGGTTTCCGTTATAGCCGAACGCGAAGGAAAGATCATTTCTACTAATAGTCACAAGATCCTTTTATCAAGTAGTGGGAAGACTATAAGTATTCCTTTAGTTACCCACCGGCGTTCTAACAAAAATACTTGTATGCACCAAAAACCTCGGGTTCCGTGGGGTAAATCCATTAAAAAAGGACAAATTTTAGCGGAGGGGGCTGCTACAGTTGGTGGAGAGCTTGCTTTAGGAAAAAACGTATTAGTAGCTTATATGCCATGGGAAGGTTACAATTTTGAAGACGCAGTACTAATTAGCGAACGTTTGGTATATGAGGATATTTATACTTCTTTTCACATCCGAAAATATGAAATTCAGACGGATACGACAAGCCAAGGCTCCGCTGAAAAAATAACTAAAGAAATACCACATCTAGAAGAACATTTACTCCGTCATTTGGACAGAAATGGAGTTGTTAGGTTGGGATCCTGGGTAGAAACTGGCGATATTTTAGTAGGTAAATTAACGCCTCAGATAGCGAGCGAATCGTCGTATATCGCGGAAGCTGGACTATTACGAGCCATATTTGGTCTTGAGGTATCCACTTCAAAAGAAACTTCTCTCAAACTACCTATAGGCGGAAGAGGGCGCGTTATCGATGTGAAATGGATCCAGAGGGACCCCCTAGACATAATGGTTCGTGTATATATTTTACAGAAACGTGAAATTAAAGTTGGGGATAAAGTAGCCGGAAGACACGGGAATAAGGGGATCATTTCCAAAATCTTGCCTAGGCAAGATATGCCCTATTTGCAAGATGGAACACCTGTCGATATGGTCTTCAATCCCTTAGGAGTACCCTCACGAATGAATGTGGGACAAATATTTGAAAGCTCGCTCGGATTAGCAGGGGATCTGCTAAAGAAACATTATAGAATAGCACCCTTTGATGAGAGATATGAGCAAGAGGCTTCAAGAAAACTTGTGTTTTCTGAATTATATGAAGCCAGTAAACAAACAAAAAATCCATGGTTATTTGAACCCGAGTACCCGGGAAAAAGCAGAATATTTGATGGAAGAACAGGAGACCCCTTCGAACAACCTGTTCTAATAGGGAAGTCCTATATCTTAAAATTAATTCATCAAGTTGATGAGAAAATCCATGGACGTTCTACTGGGCCCTATTCACTTGTTACACAACAACCTGTTAGAGGAAGAGCTAAGCAAGGGGGACAACGAGTAGGAGAAATGGAAGTTTGGGCTTTAGAAGGATTTGGTGTTGCTCATATTTTACAAGAGATACTTACTTATAAATCTGATCATCTTATAGCTCGCCAAGAAATACTTAATGCTACGATCTGGGGAAAAAGGGTACCTAATCACGAGGATCCTCCAGAATCTTTTCGAGTGCTCGTTCGAGAACTACGATCTTTGGCTCTAGAACTGAATCATTTCCTTGTATCTGAGAAGAACTTCCAGGTTAATAGGGAGGAAGTTTGATCAGAATAAATATAAATTCTTTTCTTATTTTTATTTTATGATTGACCAATATAAACATCAACAACTTAAAATTGGACTCGTTTCCCCTCAACAAATAAAGGCTTGGGCTAACAAAAACCTACCTAATGGGGAAGTCGTTGGCGAAGTCACAAGGCCCTCTACTTTTCATTATAAAACCGATAAACCAGAAAAAGATGGGTTGTTTTGCGAAAGAATCTTTGGACCCATAAAAAGCGGAATTTGTGCTTGTGGAAATTCTCGAGCGAGCGTAGCTGAAAAGGAAGACGAAAGATTTTGCCAAAAATGCGGCGTAGAATTTGTTGATTCTCGGATACGAAGATATCAAATGGGATACATCAAACTCGCATGTCCCGTGACTCATGTGTGGTATTTGAAAGGTCTTCCTAGTTATATCGCGAACCTTTTAGATAAACCCCTTAAGAAAATGGAAGGCCTAGTATACGGCGATTTCTCTTTTGCTAGGCCCAGCGCTAAAAAACCTACTTTCTTACGATTACGAGGTTTATTCGAAGATGAAATTGCATCCTGTAACCACAGCATTTCTCCCTTTTTTTCTACCCCAGGCTTTGCAACATTTCGAAATCGGGAAATTGCGACAGGAGCAGGTGCTATTAGAGAACAATTAGCAGATTTGGATTTGCGAATTATTATGGAGAATTCCTTGGTCGAATGGAAAGAATTAGAAGATGAGGGGTATAGTGGAGATGAGTGGGAAGATAGAAAAAGGCGAATAAGAAAAATTTTTTTGATTAGACGCATGCAATTGGCAAAACATTTTATTCAAACAAATGTAGAACCGGAATGGATGGTTTTGTGCTTATTACCGGTTCTTCCCCCCGAATTGAGACCCATTGTTTATAGATCTGGGGATAAAGTAGTGACTTCGGATATTAATGAACTTTATAAGAGAGTTATCCGTCGGAACAACAACCTTGCCTATCTATTAAAAAGAAGTGAATTAGCGCCAGCAGATTTAGTAATGTGCCAGGAAAAATTGGTACAAGAAGCTGTGGATACACTTCTTGATAGTGGGTCCCGCGGGCAACCAACGAGGGATGGTCACAATAAAGTATACAAATCACTTTCCGATGTAATTGAAGGTAAAGAGGGAAGGTTTCGCGAGACTCTGCTTGGGAAACGGGTTGATTACTCGGGGCGTTCCGTCATTGTTGTGGGTCCTTCGCTTTCATTACATCAATGTGGATTACCTATAGAGATAGCAATAAAGCTTTTTCAGCTATTTGTAATTCGCGATTTAATCACGAAACGTGCTACTTCTAATGTCAGGATTGCTAAAAGGAAAATTTGGGAAAAAGAACCCATTGTATGGGAAATACTTCAAGAAGTTATGCGGGGACATCCTGTACTGTTGAATAGAGCACCTACCCTGCATAGATTAGGCATACAGGCCTTCCAACCTACTTTAGTAGAGGGGCGTACTATTTGTTTACACCCATTAGTGTGTAAGGGTTTCAATGCAGACTTTGATGGGGATCAAATGGCTGTTCATCTACCTTTATCCTTGGAAGCTCAGGCGGAAGCTCGTTTACTTATGTTTTCTCATATGAATCTCCTATCTCCTGCTATTGGGGATCCTATTTGCGTACCGACTCAAGACATGCTTATCGGACTTTATGTATTAACGATTGGAAACCGTCGGGGTATTTGTGCAAATAGATATAATAGTTGCGGAAACTATCCAAATCAAAAAGTAAATTACAATAATAATAATTATAAGTATACGAAAGATAAAGAACTCCTTTTTTCTAGTTCCTATGATGCACTGGGAGCTTATAGACAGAAACGAATCCGTTTAGACAGTCCCTTGTGGCTCCGATGGAAACTAGATCAACGCATCATTGGGTCAAGAGAAGTTCCGATTGAAGTTCAATATGAATCTTTGGGGACTTATCATGAGATTTATGCCCACTATCTAATAGTGGGAAATAGAAAAAAAGAAATCCATTCTATATACATTCGAAGCACTCTTGGTCATATTTCTTTTTATAGAGAAATAGAGGAAGCCATACAAGGATTTAGTCAGGCCTATTCATACACTATCTAAACAAGGAAGTTAGATTCGGCGATGCCCCTTTCGGGGGGCATTCCGATTTCGCTAGTATCATCGTTTTTGCCGCGCGAATCCCGATTGAGATTAAGGAAAGGAAGTTAATTAAATTTTCGAATCACTGACTCAGGCCCATTGTCGAATCCTACTCAGCCGAAAAAGGAGGTACTTATGTATGGCGGAACGGGCCAATCTGGTTTTTCATAATAAAGAGATAGACGGAACTGCTATGAAACGACTTATTAGCAGATTAATAGATCATTTCGGAATGGGATATACATCCCATATACTGGATCAAATAAAGACTCTGGGCTTTCATCAAGCCACTACTACATCGATTTCATTAGGAATCGAAGATCTTTTAACAATACCCTCTAAGGGATGGTTAGTCCAAGACGCGGAACAACAGAGTTTTCTTTTGGAGAAACACTATTATTATGGGGCTGTACACGCGGTAGAAAAATTACGCCAATCCGTTGAGATATGGTATGCTACAAGTGAATATTTGAAACAAGAAATGCATTTGAATTTTCGGATAACGGATCCTTCTAATCCAGTCTATCTAATGTCTTTTTCAGGAGCCAGAGGAAATGCATCTCAAGTACACCAATTAGTAGGTATGAGAGGATTAATGGCGGATCCTCAAGGACAAATGATTGATTTACCTATTCAAAGCAATTTACGCGAGGGGCTTTCTTTGACAGAATATATAATTTCCTGCTACGGAGCCCGCAAAGGGGTTGTAGATACTGCTGTACGAACAGCGGATGCTGGATATCTTACACGTAGACTTGTTGAAGTAGTTCAACATATTATTGTGCGTAGAAGAGATTGTGGTACTATCCGAGGTATTTCTGTGAGTCCTCAAAATGGGATGACAGAAAAACTTTTTGTCCAAACACTAATTGGTCGTGTATTAGCAGACGATATATATATCGGTTCACGATGCATTGCCGCTCGAAATCAAGATATTGGAATTGGATTAGTCAATCGATTCATAACAGCCTTTCGAGCACAACCATTTCGAGCACAACCAATATATATTAGAACCCCCTTTACTTGCCGGAGCACATCTTGGATCTGTCAATTATGTTATGGTCGGAGTCCCACTCATGGCGATCTGGTCGAATTAGGGGAAGCCGTAGGTATTATTGCGGGTCAATCAATTGGGGAGCCAGGGACTCAACTAACATTAAGAACTTTTCATACTGGTGGAGTATTCACGGGGGGTACTGCCGACCTTGTACGATCCCCTTCGAACGGAAAAATCCAATTCAATGAGGGTTTGGTTCACCCCACCCGTACCCGTCATGGGCAGCCTGCTTTTCTCTCTTATATAGACTTGCATGTAACTATTCAGAGTCAGGATATTCTATATAGTCTGAATATCCCCTCAAAAAGCTTGATTCTAGTGCAAAATGATCAATATGTAGAATCCGAACAAGTAATTGCGGAGATTCGTGCCGGAATGTCCACTTTGCATTTTAAAGAAAGGGTACAAAAGCATATTTATTCCGAATCAGACGGGGAAATGCATTGGAGTACTGATGTTTACCATGCGCCCGAATATCAATATGGTAATCTTCGTCGATTACCAAAAGCAAGTCATTTATGGATATTGTCAGTAAGTATGTGCAGATCCAGTATAGCGTCTTTTTCGCTCCACAAGGATCAAGATCAAATGAATACTTATTCTTTTTCTGTTGACGAAAGATATACCTTTGACCTCTCAATGGCTAATGATCAAGTAAGACATAGACTGTTGGGCACTTTTGGTAAAAAAGGTAGGCAAATTCTTGATTATTCAACGCCGGATCGAATCATGTCTAACAGCCATTGGAATTTTGTCTATCCTTCTATTCTTCAAGATAATTCGGATTTATTGGCGAAAAAGCGAAGAAATGGGTTCGTCATTCCATTACAATATCATCAAGAACAAGAGAAAGAACTAATATCCTGTTTGGGGATTTCCATTGAAATACCCTTTATGGGTGTTTTACGTAGAAATACTATTTTTGCTTATTTTGACAATCCACGATACAGAAAAGATAAAAAGGGTTCAGGAATTGTTAAATTTAGGTATAGGACCCTAGAGGACGAATATAGGACTCGAGAGGAAGACTCAGAGGACAAATATGGGAGCCCAGAGAACGAATATAGGATCCGAGAGAAAGAATATTATGAAACCCTAGAAGACGAATATAGGAGTCGAGAGGACGGATATGAAACCCTAGAAGATGAATATGGGATCCTAGAGGACGAATATGAAACCCTAGAAGACGAATACGGGATCCTAGAGGACGAATATAGGACTCGAGAGAAATACTCAGAAGACGAATATGGGACCCGAGAGGACGAATACGGAACTCTAGAGGAAGGCTCAGAGGACGAATATGGGACTTTAGAAGAAGACTCAGAAGAAGACTCAGAGGACGAATACGGGAGCCCAGAAGAAGATTCCGCCTTAAAAAAAGAGGGTTTGATTGAGCATCGAGGAACAAAAGAATTTAGTCTAAAATACCAAAAAGAACTAGATCGATTTTTTTTCATTCTTCAAGAACTGCATATCTTGCCGAGATCCTCATCCCTAAAGGTACTTGATAATAGTATTATTGGAGTGGATACACAACTCACAAAAAATACAAGAAGTCGACTAGGTGGATTGGTCCGAGTGAATAGAAAAAAAAGCCATACGGAACTCAAAATCTTTTCCGGAGATATTCATTTTCCTGAAGAAGCGGATAAGATATTAGGGGGTAGTTTGATACCACCAGAAAGAGAAAAGAAAGATTCTAAGGAATCAAAAAAAAGGAAAAATTGGGTCTATGTTCAACGGAAAAAAATTCTCAAGAGCAAGGAAAAGTATTTTGTTTCGGTTCGACCTGCAGTCGCATATGAAATGAACGAAGGGAGAAATTTAGCAACACTTTTCCCGCAGGATCTCTTGCAAGAAAAGGATAATCTCCAACTTCGACTTGTCCGTTTTATTTCTCATGAAAATAGCAAGTTAACTCAAAGAATTTTTCACACGAATAGTCAATTTGTTCGAACTTGCTTAGTAGTGAATTGGGAACAAGAAGAAAAAGGGGAGGCTCGTGCTTCCCTTGTTGAGGTAAGAGCAAATGATATGATTCGTGATTTCCTAAGAATTGAGTTAGTCAAGTCCACTATTTCGTATACACGAAGAAGGTATGATAGGACAAGTGCAGGACCGATTCCCAATAATGGGTTAGATTGCACCAATACCAATTCCTTTTATTCCAAAGCGAAGATTCAATCACTTAGCCAACATCAAGAAGCTATTGGCACCTTGTTGAATCGAAATAAAGAATACCAATCTTTGATGATTTTGTTGGCATCCAACTGTTCTCGAATTGGTTTATTCAAGAATTCGAAATATCCCAATGCGGTAAAAGAATCGAATCCTAGAATTCCTATTCGAGATATTTTTGGGCCCTTAGCCGCTATTGTACCTAGTATATCGAATTTTTCTTCATCTTACTATTTACTAACACATAATCAGATCTTGTTAAAAAAATATTTGTTCTTTGACAATTTGAAACAAACCTTCCAAATACTTCAAGGGCTTAAATACTCTTTAATAGATGAAAATCAAAGGATTTCGAATTTCGATAGTAACATCATGTTGGATCCATTCCATTTGAATTGGCACTTTCTCCATCATGATTCTTGGGAGGAGACACCGGCAATAATTCACCTTGGACAATTTATTTGCGAAAATGTATGTCTATTTAAATCGCATATAAAAAAATCTGGTCAAATTTTCATTGTTAATATTGATTCCTTTGTTATAAGAGTAGCTAAGCCTTATTTGGTCACTACAGGAGCAACTGTTCATGGTCATTATGGAGAAATCCTTTACAAAGGGAATAGGTTAGTTACGTTTATATATGAAAAATCGAGATCTAGTGACATAACGCAAGGTCTTCCAAAAGTAGAACAAATCTTTGAAGCGCGTTCAATTGATTCACTATCGGCGAATCTCGAAAGGAGAATTGAGGATTGGAATGAGCGTATACCAAGAATTCTTGGAGTCCCTTGGGGATTCTTGATTGGAGCTGAGCTAACCATAGCCCAAAGTCGTATCTCTTTGGTTAATAAGATCCAAAAGGTTTATCGATCCCAAGGGGTACAGATCCATAATAGACATATAGAGATTATTATACGTCAAGTAACATCAAAAGTGCGGGTTTCCGAAGATGGAATGTCTAATGTTTTTTCACCTGGGGAATTAATCGGATTATTGCGAGCGGAGCGAGCAGGGCGAGCTTTGGATGAATCGATCTATTATCAAGCAATGTTATTGGGAATAACAAGGGCTTCCCTGAATACCCAAAGTTTCATATCTGAAGCAAGTTTTCAAGAAACTGCTCGAGTTTTAGCAAAAGCTGCCCTACGAGGTCGTATTGATTGGTTGAAAGGCCTGAAAGAAAACGTAGTTCTGGGGGGGATTATACCTGTTGGTACCGGCTTCCAAAAATTTGTGCATCGTTCCCCACAAGATAAGAACCTTTATTTCGAAATTCAAAAGAAAAATCTATTCGCGTCGGAAATGAGAGATATTTTGTTTTGCCATACAGAATTAGTTTCTTCTGATTCTGACGTAACAAACAATTTCTATGAGACATCAAAATCCCCATTTATCCCCATTTATACGATTTAAGGATACATAAAGCAGATTTTTTTACTTTAAACTAGATTTTTGGCTTTAGAATACTAACAGGTCAGATTTTCTATTTTTATTTTAATAAGTAAAAGAAGTCAGTTAATTCATTAAGGTTACGTTTATACCATGTATCAACGGCCAATTCTCAGTGGAAGGTTACATCAGAACAATTATTATTTATTTCAAGCTATTTCGGCTCTTTCTTAATCTTCAAAAAGAAAAAAATTCCGTAATGGAATGGTAGGATGAAAAAAAAGAAAAAATCAAAAGGAAGTGTGGAAAAAATGACAAGAAGATATTGGAACATCAATTTGAAAGAGATGATAGAAGCGGGAGTTCATTTTGGTCATGGTATTAAGAAATGGAATCCTAAAATGGACCCTTACATCTCGGCAAAGCGTAAAGGTACTCATATTACAAATCTCGCTAGAACGGCTCGTTTTTTATCAGAAGCTTGTGATTTAGTTTTTGATGCAGCAAGTCAGGGAAAAAGCTTCTTAATTGTTGGTACCAAAAAAAGAACAGCGGATTTAGTAGGATCAGCTGCAATAAGGGCTCGTTGTCATTATGTTAATAAAAAGTGGTTCAGTGGTATGTTAACGAATTGGTCGATTACGAAAACTAGACTTTCTCAATTTAGAGACTTAAGAGCAGAAGAAAAGATGGGAAAATTCCACCATCTTCCAAAAAGGGATGTGGCAATCTTGAAGAGAAAATTATCGACCTTGCAAAGATATCTCGGCGGGATCAAATATATGACGAGGCTGCCGGACGTTGTGATCGTCCTTGATCAGCAAAAAGAGTATATAGCTCTTCGGGAATGTGCCATTTTGGGGATTCCTACTATTTCTTTAGTCGATACAAATTGTGACCCAGATCTCGCGAATATATCGATTCCAGCCAACGATGACACTATGACTTCAATTCGATTGATTCTTAACAAATTAGTATTTGCAATTTGTGAGGGCCGTTCTCTCTATATAAGAAATCGTTGATTAAGAAGAATAGCTAATTCTTGGACAACTGCCTAGATTTATGGGATCACTTACTATTCTTTTTGTTTTGCCTAGGGGAATATTGATATATATTAGAGGGTATTGATATATATTATGATCTGATGTGATTTCTTGGTATCCTAAATATAAGATTAATACTTCAAGTTGCTGAGTTGAGAAAGAGATGGTTGAATCAAAAGAATTACTTTTTTGAAGTTCAATTTTTATCAGAGGACAATATGAATATTATACCATGTTCCATTAAAACACTCAAGGGGTTATACGATATATCGGGTGTAGAAGTAGGGCAACACTTCTATTGGCAAATAGGAAGTTTCCAAATTCATGCCCAAGTACTTATCACTTCTTGGGTCGTAATTACTATCTTGCTAGGTTCAGTTATCATAGCTGTTCGGAATCCACAAACCATTCCGACCGACGGTCAGAATTTCTTCGAATATGTGCTTGAATTTATTCGAGACTTGAGCAAAACTCAGATTGGAGAAGAATATGGTCCCTGGGTTCCCTTTATTGGAACTATGTTCCTTTTTATTTTTGTTTCGAATTGGTCGGGTGCTCTTTTACCTTGGAAAATTATACAGTTACCCCACGGGGAATTAGCAGCGCCTACGAATGATATAAATACTACTGTTGCTTTAGCTTTACTCACATCAGCGGCATATTTTTATGCGGGTCTTAGCAAGAAAGGATTGAATTATTTCGAGAAATATATTAAACCAACTCCAATCCTTTTACCAATTAACATCCTAGAAGATTTCACAAAACCTTTGTCGCTTAGTTTTCGACTTTTCGGGAATATATTGGCGGATGAATTAGTCGTTGTTGTTCTTGTTTCTTTAGTCCCCTTAGTAGTCCCTATACCGGTCATGTTTCTTGGATTATTTACAAGCGGTATTCAAGCTCTTATTTTTGCAACGTTAGCCGCAGCCTATATAGGCGAATCCATGGAGGGTCATCATTGAATTGACTCAATTCATGCACGGTTCCAGATAATCTGCTTGGTTGGAAAACAAAATAGTTAGAAATGCATATGAATATACAACCTAGAGTTGTAGGAGAGAATAGACTATATTACGGAATTGTCAAAGTATATATGCATTAAGGGGGGCGGAGTCAGGCTAGATCTATATCCTTAATGTCTATAAGTCCAGTCATCTTTTGTGTGGGTTTCCACTTTAAGAAAGGATTTTAGAATCCGAATCCAGTTCTATGGAGCATATTGTTATCAATTGTATATCTTGATTTAATTCTTATTGGATTAGGTCGATTTCAATAGGGGTTCTTCCTCCATTTCGTCTTTTATTATGGATTATATGATAGGGGAAAAATAGAAACTCAAGGATATCGAAGAGTAAAGAAAGAGGGATGGAATGAAAGAGTTGTTGGTTGGAAAGAAAGAGAAAAAGAATAATGAGAATCATAATCATATGGATTTACATAAACCTCTAATGATTAGAAACTAAAAATGAGATCTCGAAGTAGTTATCATTTCAATTTGTACGTTTTAGTTACTTCTCCCCAATAGAGCTTAGAAGTAAGAATTTGTTGGTTGATTGTATCCTTAACCATTTCCTTTTTTTGACACGAGGAACTCACCATGAATCCACTAATTGCTGCTGCTTCTGTTATTGCTGCTGGATTGGCCGTAGGGCTTGCTTCTATTGGGCCTGGAGTTGGTCAAGGTACTGCTGCAGGACAAGCTGTAGAAGGTATTGCGAGACAGCCCGAAGCAGAAGGTAAAATACGAGGTACTTTATTGCTTAGTCTAGCTTTTATGGAAGCTTTAACAATTTATGGACTAGTTGTGGCACTGGCGCTTTTATTTGCGAATCCTTTTGTTTAATCCTAAAAAAGAAAATGAGTCCTTTAGATTAGATACTTTTTTCTTTTTTTAGTAAATTGGTATTTACTTCTGCAATTCCAATTATATCAATACTTTACTCCTATTTATTACTCCCGGAATTCTCCATTTATTGGGACAGACAATACCCCATCGCAGGAAGAACTGATTTGAGGATGATCAATTTAGAGGATATGCTCGCCTTCTTCCTTCCCGTCCTTAGTTTAGGACAGTGGAAAGTCTTTTTCTTTTTATTTTAGGAATTTTGGGAACATTTCAACAAAGGAGGTCTTTCACAGGTCAAACGAGACCTAAGACTTAATCTAAAAGAAATTACTAGATTGAATCTATTTGCATTAAAAAAACCGATCAAAAAAGGGCGAGCGAAGTAAGTGATCGAAAAACTTTGTTCTTTGTTCGTCCTATCTATAAGAGGAGAGCATATGAAAAATGTAACCCATTCTTTCGTTTTTTTAGCTCACTGGCTACCCGCTGGGAGTTTCGGACTTAATACCGATATTTTAGCAACAAATCTAATAAATCTAACTGTAGTGGTTGGTGTATTGATTTTTTTTGGAAAGGGAGTGTGTGCGAGTTGTCTATTTCAAGAATAGATTGGATCTATCCGGCTGCACTTTAAAATATTTTTTAGTATTTTTGGATAAAATAAATAAGAAAAAGTGCACGATCTCAACGAATTACTTCTGAATAAATTCAGAAATCATATGGAAGAACCATAGCATTTCGCGACTCATTGGTAAATCAACTTTGATTCTCTATAGACCAATAATGTGAGACCTTTAACACGGTTAAAGCTAAACTGCTTGAAGTCCAGGCAAAAAGGGGTACTCTTTCTACAACTATATTAGTATTAGTACCGAAATGCTTTATAAACGGGAAATAGCTAATGTAGAATTTATCTGATATAGAACACTCATATCGATAAAATGGCTTGAACTATTTACTAGAAGGGCACCTGCCCTTTTTTTCCAATGCCGAATCGACGACCTACGTATAAAATAAAAAAAAAGAGAAAATTTTTGGACTTGAAGAAAAAAAGGAATTCTATCAATTTTAATTTCCCATTTTTTAGTTTGTTTTTCTTAATGAAATTGAAATTATTAACTAAAAGGCAAATACAAATAAAGAAACAACTTTGCTGACCATGATAGATTTTTATCTAGGCAGAAGAGTCCTCTTAATATTTATCTAGTCTTATATTATTATATTATCTTATATTATATGGATTTCAGTATATTGAAATATAAACAGAAAAGAGAAGATAGAGGATAGGCTCATTCCATAAAAAAAAG